AAGCTATTATTGCAAAAATGGATGAATACAACCAACTATCATTAAGAATTTCGTCTTTGGACCAAAAACAAGCAAGAGGTGGAATACCACAAAGAGAAAGTGTGCCTAATAAAAATGAAATTTTTGTAATTGGGACATATTTTGTTAAACCACCCATAAGAACCATATTCTGGCTTTTATCTGGGGAATACCCAACAATAGTTTCCATTGAATGAATAATGGATCCAGATCCTAAAAACAACAATGCTTTTGAATAGGCATGAGTGATCAAATGAAATAAAGCAGCTCGATAAGATCCCATACCTAAAGCTAACATAATATAGCCCAATTGCGACATTGTCGAATAGGCTAGACTTCTTTTAATGTCTCTTTGAGCAAGAGCTAAAGTAGCTCCTAATAGTATTGTTATTATACCTACCAAAGAAATTATATTCATTATGTAAGGTATAACTGTAAAAAGAGGAAAAAGTCGAGCTACAAGAAAAATTCCTGCTGCTACCATAGTAGCAGCATGTATAAGAGCCGAAATAGGAGTAGGGCCTTCCATGGCATCAGGTAACCATACATGAAGAGGGAATTGCGCAGACTTAGCAACCGCACCAACAAATAATAGGGAAGCACACAAAGTCAGAAATAAAGAATTGGCCCCATTATTATCAATCAAATTATTGGCTATTTCAAACAAATCACGAAATTCAAAACTCCCCGTTATCCAATAAAGACCTAAGATTCCTAAAAATAAACAAAAATCCCCTACACGATTAGTTACAAACGCTTTTTGACAAGCAGTTGCCGCAAGGGGTCGTGTGAACCAAAAACCTATTAATAGATACGAACACATTCCAACTAATTCCCAAAAAATATAAATTTGTATCAAATTTGAACTAGTAACTAATCCCAGCATCGAAGCGTTAAAAAAACTCATATAAGCAAAAAATTTCAAATAGCCTTGATCGTGAGACATATAATTGTCACTATAAATAAGAACCATTATTCCAACAGTAGTAATTAATATTAACATAATGGAAGTAAGCGGATCTATTAAGTGGCCTAAATCTAACGAAAAATCATTATTTAGGGTCCAAGACCATACATATTGGTAGACTGGACTGCCGTTTATTTGCTGAATAGACAGATTGGCGGAAAAAATCATAACGATACTTAGTAATAAAACACTAGGAAAAGCCCATATACGACGAATATTTTTTGTTGCCGTCGGGGCAAATAAAAGGCCTACCCCTATTGCTATAGGAACCGGAAGGGGGACGAAAGGTATGATCCACGCATATTGATACATATGTTCCATAAAAAATAAACTTTTTTTATTGTTAAATTGTTTCCGATTCACCAGCTCTTATATATATATATTTAGATATATATTTAGAACGGAGCAAAAAAAATCAAGATATGAAAAGACTTTACTTTGATTACTTTAATAGATAGAAATAGAATAAATTTATTTGTATTGGAAATACAAATAAAAATTAAAAATGATTCCTTTTAAAAATTATTATTATTAATTAATAATATATGAACATATAGAATATAATATTTTCACTCATTGCATTATTACAATAATTTAGTTTAGATACATAAAACAAGTTCAAAAATTATGACAAAACAAATAAGTACTTGATTCCGAGGATCCTATGATCCACCAATAACTCAACCCGATAAACAAAATAACAAGATCTCTTTGTTATTTTCGTTAATTTATAATTGATTCTGAATTCAGAATCATTAATTGGGTCTGAAATAACCCGTTGGGGAACTAAGTGAGTTGCTTACATTTTTTTCAATAAAGCAACTTCAATTTATACTTGTGATCAATTTTATAATATTCGTCGATTTGTTACTCGTGACTTCAGTTTGCACAGAGCTGGAATAATATAAAAATTTCTGGTTCAAATCACATATCGTTTAATAAATTAATTTTAATTACTAATGGATACTAATTCTTTCGAATTTTCATTAGATATACTTTCTTGATCCTCGATCAATTACAATTAATAGAAAGAGTTTTACAGTCTAGTTCTTTAGCAAACTTCCGACCGGGAATTTTAAAAACTTTTTGTATGACAAACAAGTAATATATAATAAAGACTTGGAAAAGTCTTGGAATAATCTTAATAGATATGAACCAACGAATTCGATAATTTATAATTTATAAGATAATAAATTCCCATTAATATTTTAAACTTAATGAGATGGAATTTTCTATTGTCGTATATTGTAGGATAAAATTTTTGTGTCTACTAGACATAGGCTCAAAAAATTAGGAACAATATACCATACCATTTTTATCTTTACAAAGTTTTCTCTTTCTCATTAGTGGGTTTTTGTGGGACGGGGATTGTTATTTCCCCATCGATTCACTTTTCACAAAAATTCAAATTAAATTTGAAAGGGCTTATTGGGTTCTGTATACCGAATATATATATTCTATATTTTAACTTAACTTTAACTATAGGATAGATCAAGATACCTATCCATAAAGCGCAATACCCATTCCATAATGAATAATCATTTTATAAATATGGAAGATAAAATTTCACTTTATTGGTATATCTATAGCCTACTAATTGGTTTGACCAATACTTAATTGGTTTTATAAATAATACCACGAATTATAGGTACGATTAAAATCCTAGCAATTTTATAGTTAATCCAGTTTTCAAGCTATCCAACAAACATTTTAAACCTCCTTACAATTCTGAAATTTTACAAGAACTTAAACCGCACTGAATGGTTTTTCGTGCGGTTTTAAAACTAACAACAATTGCCCCAATCCACACTACAATTAAGTAAGATAATGATTATTGAACGTTTAAATAGTAATTTAAAGGATATTTTGAATCTTTTTACAAAATAAATATTGCAATTGCCTCCTCCAATCTCGACGATTAAAAATGAATGGGCTATTATGATTTCGAGCAAGCCGCTATGGTGAAATCGGTAGACACGCTGCTCTTAGGAAGCAGTGCTAGAGCATCTCGGTTCGAGTCCGAGTGGCGGCATATTTCTAAAAAAGAAATACTAGTAAAATAAACACTATAATAATTCCTATAATGGATAGAATCTAATTCCAGATCTCCCATTGTTGGAGGATATCCTTTTTAGGATTTTTTTATGATATTTTTGACTTTAGAACATATATTAACTCACATTTCTTTGTCGATTGTTTCAATTGTACTCACGATTTATTTGATTAACTTATTAGTCCACGAAATCGTAGGATTATATGATTCGTCTGAAAAAGGAATGGTAGCCGCTTTTTTATGTATAACAGGATTATTAGTTATTCGTTGGATTTATTCGGGGCATTTACCCTTAAGTGATTTATATGAATCATTAATGTTCCTTTCATGGAGTTTATCCATTATTCATATGCTTCCTTATTTTAGAAAACATAAAAATCATCTAAGTGCAATAACTGCACCCAGTGCTATTTTTACTCAAGGATTTGCCACTTCAGGTCTTTTAACTGAAATGCATCAATCCACAATATTAGTACCTGCTCTACAATCACAGTGGTTAATGATGCACGTAAGTATGATGGTATTGAGCTATGCATCTCTTCTCTGCGGATCATTATTATCAGTAGCTCTTCTAGTCATTACATTTCGAAAAAATCAAAATATTTTTTTTAAATGTAAAAACAACCATTTTAGGTCATTTTCATTTGGCGAAATTCAATACGTGAATGAAATGAGCCATGTTTTACAAAAAAATTATTTTATTTCGTTTAAAAATTATCACAGGCATCAATTAATTCAGCAATTGGATTGTTGGAGTTCTCGTGTCATTAGTCTCGGCTTTCTATTTTTAACCATGGGTATTCTTTCGGGAGCAGTATGGGCTAATGAAGCGTGGGGATCCTATTGGAATTGGGACCCAAAAGAAACTTGGGCATTTATTACTTGGACAATATTCGCAATTTATTTACATACTAGAACAAATGCAAATTTTCAAGGCTCAAATTCTGCAATTGTGGCTTCTATAGGATTTTTTATAATTTGGATATGCTATTTTGGAGTAAATCTATTAGGAATAGGGCTGCATAGTTATGGTTCATTCGCATTAACATTTAATTGAAGAAAAGCAGTTACGAATAGAATATACAATACATAGGAATAATAGCATAAGCATAGATAACGAAAGGTTGTACGAGTTTTTGAAAATCATTTGAATCAAGTCAAGTAATGATTCAAATGATTTTCAAAAACTACAAAAATACTTGATTACAATATTACAATTTAAGTTTAAGTGAATTTATTTTATTATATAATTATATATTATATTTATTATTAATTTAATTATTAATATAATATTAAAATATTAAAATTCAAAATTTATTATAAAATAAAAACTATCTATAAAAATAATTAGATATAATAGCTTCTACCTTGTCAATTGACAGTGAGAGAACGAAATCCGGATAAATACCAATACCTATTACGGGTAGAAAGATACAGATTGAAAGAAATAGTTCTCGCGGACCAGAATCCAAAAAATGATAATTTTGAGAATTAAATTGCTTGTATCCGTAGAACATCTGACGTAACATAGATAATGAATAAATAGGAGTTAATATCATTCCAATTGCCGTTACAAAAGTGATTAGTATTTTTGGCATTAAAAGAAATTTTTGGCTCGTAATTAGTCCAAAAAATACTACCAATTCTGCAACAAAACCACTCATTCCAGGCAATGCAAGAGAAGCCAGCGAAAAGCTACTGAACATTGTAAATATTTTTGGCATTGGGATAGTTATTCCTCCCATTTCATCGAGATAAACAAGCCGTGTTCTATCGTAACTCGTTCCTGCCAAGAAAAAAAGTGCAGCACCGATAAATCCATGAGAGATCATTTGTAAAAGGGCCCCATTGAGTCCTGTATCAGTTATGGAACTAATTCCTATAATTATGAAACCCATATGAGATACAGAGGAATAGGCAATTCTTTTTTTTAAATTGCGCTGACCTGGAGATGCTGAAGCTGCATAGATTATTTGAATTGCACCTACTATCATCAACCAGGGAGAAAATATAGAATGAGCATGGGGTAATAATTCCATATTGATACGAACCAATCCATATGCTCCCATTTTTAATAAGATTCCAGCTAAAAGCATACATGTACTGTAATGGGCTTCCCCATGAGTATCTGGTAACCATGTATGTAGGGGTATAATCGGTAATTTGATAGCATAAGCAATAAGAAATCCAAAATAGAATAGTATTTCCAATGCCACAGGATACGGCTGATTGGCTGATGTTTCAAAATTTAATGTTGGTTCATTAGAACCATATAAACCCATACCTAGAACTCCCATTAAGAGAAAAACGGAACCCCCCGCGGTGTACAAAATAAACTTTGTAGCTGAGTACAAACGTTTCTTCCCTCCCCACATGGATAAAAGTAGGTATACAGGAATTAATTCTAACTCCCACATGATAAAAAAAAGTAAAAGATCTCGAGAAGAAAATGATCCTATTTGACCGCTGTACATTGCTAACATAAGGAAATGGAACAATTTCGAATCTCGAGTAACTGGCCAAGCCGCTAAAGTAGCTAAAGTAGTGATGAATCCCGTGAGTAAAATGGGTCCTATGGAAAGCCCATCAATTCCCAGTCTCCAATGAAAATAAAAAAAATCGATCCATTTATAATCTTGTTCCAATTGGATTAATGGATCATCCAATTGGAAATGATAACAGAATAAATAGGCCGTTAAAAGTAGTTCTAATAAGCATATACAAATAGTATACCACCTAATAACCTTATTTCCTCTATGAGGGAAAAATAAAATGAAAGTACCCGCGAATATTGGCAAAACAACAATTATAGTTAACCAAGGAAAATCATTCGTGGTAAAAACAAGATACACTTACTTTGACTTTGATCCGAAAACCCGTACTCGAGAAAAGAAAAAATTCTTATATTTATATATATTTATATAATAATAAAATAAGAATTTTTTCTTTTCTCGAGTACGGGTTTTGTCGGTAAAGATAAAAAATGATGGATTCAAGTGGAATTTTCTCGAACGTATCAATAAGCTAGACCCATGCTACGAGTTGTCTCGTGCCATAAATAAACCCGGACACTCAAAAAATCGGTTGGGCAAGCGGATTCACACCTTTTACAACCTACACAGTCTTCTGTTCTTGGAGCAGAAGCAATTTGTTTAGCTTTACACCCGTCCCAGGGTATCATCTCTAATACATCCGTGGGGCAGGCTCGTACACATTGAGTACACCCTATACATGTATCATAAATCTTTACTGAATGTGACATTGGATCTATAATTTTTTTTTAACATCATAAAATTTCGATCTAGTAAATTATATATTGTGGACACCAGATGAATCAATGATTTAGTAGATTTACCAGAATCAATCTACTTATGGATCTGCTCATGAAAGAAGGCCAAGATACTTTGATTTATTACATTTTATCAAACAGCACTATATGCTGCACATACCCATTTTTTTTATTGGCAGATATTCTATATATTTTTTTTTATATGTATACCCCTATTTATTCAACAAATTCGATTGATTGATACGAGTTGATTTTCTGTTACGATGAATTGATGAAACAATAGCTAATCCAATAGCTGCTTCAGCGGCTGCAATTGCTATAACAAAAATCGAGAAAATGTCTCCTTTTAATTGGCGACTATCAAATAAATCCGAAAATGTTACGAAATTTATATTAACTGCATTCAGTATAAGCTCAAGACACATAAGCGCTCGAACCATATTTCGACTTGTAATTAATCCATAGATGCCGATGGATAATAAATAGGCACTCAAAACAAGTACATGTTCGAGCATCATTGAACAACTCCTCATCAATCTTGATTCATTTCAATATGAACAACAATTCAACCGATTCAATTGGCTAAAATCGAATTTAAAAAGTACGCAAGAAGGTATTAGTAATAGAAAATAGATATAAATATATATAATTTCTGTTTTTTTTATACATGAACAATAAAAAAAATAGTTTAATTTAATTTAAAGAAAAGAACAAGTCTACAAGTCTATATTAATTAAATTATATTAATTTTAATTATTTAATTAATATAATTTTTTTAATTTCATTTCGAAATATTTAGTACTGACGAGCCATAGTAATTGCACCTATCAAGGCAACTAAAAGAATTATCGAAATAAGTTCAAATGGAAGAAAAAAATCTGTTGATAAATGAATCCCAATTTGTTGACCATTATTTATCAAGTCCTGCTCTATAATCTGGTTTGACCTTGTAGTCCAAATAATACCGTACCATGACGTATCTGGGATAGTAGTAATTAATGAAAAAAAAATACTTGTACAAACCAGTGAAGTGACTCCATCTCCAACAGTCCAAAGATAGAAATCTTTGTAATATTCTGAACCATTCATAAACATCACGGCAAATACAATTAATACATTTATTGCTCCCACATAAATAAGAAGCTGTGCAGCAGCTACAAAATGGGAGTTCGA